CAGCCCGAAATGAAATAATGAATCATAAATCAAGTTCGAATTAGAATTCCATAGATAATATAATTTAATCTAGTCTATATGGTATTTTCTATAATGATAGAGAAATGAAACGCACTTCACTTACTCACAATTCGTATTTATCTACTGGATCTTTTGAAAAAAGAATTGGTTGAACTTGAAAATTGACTCATTAAATGAGTAAACGATTGAATTTGATTCGGTTGGTTGGGTGGTACCAACTAAATCGAGTGCTAATTCCCACTTCTTTCTTATTGAATTAACCGATCAACTTGCTATCGGACATTTATTTTCGATTCAGCACTATTCCAATAAAAAAAAAATTCGACATATTTCACTTTATTATGAAAACCAATCCTACTACTTCTGGTCCTGCGGTTTCCACACTTGACGAAAAAACCCTAGGGCGTATCGCTCAAATTATTGGCCCAGTACTGGATGTTGTTTTTCCCCCGGGCAAGATGCCTAATATTTATAACGCTTTGGTAGTTAAAGGTCGAGATACTGTTGGTCAGCAAATTAATGTGACTTGCGAGGTACAACAATTATTAGGAAATAATCGAGTTAGAGCTGTAGCTATGAGTGCTACAGATGGTCTGACGAGAGGGATGGAAGTGATTGACACGGGAGCTCCTCTAAGTGTTCCGGTCGGCGGAGCTACTCTCGGGCGAATTTTCAATGTTCTTGGAGAGCCTGTTGATAATTTAGGTCCTGTAGATACTCGTACAACATCTCCTATTCATAGATCTGCGCCCGCCTTTATACAGTTAGATACGAAATTATCAATCTTTGAAACAGGGATTAAAGTAGTGGATCTTTTAGCTCCGTATCGCCGTGGAGGAAAAATCGGACTATTTGGAGGGGCTGGCGTGGGTAAAACAGTACTTATCATGGAATTGATCAACAACATTGCCAAAGCTCATGGAGGCGTATCCGTATTTGGCGGAGTAGGCGAACGTACTCGTGAAGGAAATGATCTCTACATGGAAATGAAAGAATCCGGGGTGATTAATGAAAAAAATATTGCAGAATCAAAAGTAGCTCTAGTCTATGGTCAAATGAATGAACCGCCGGGAGCTCGTATGAGAGTTGGTTTGACTGCACTAACCATGGCGGAATACTTCCGGGATGTTAATGAACAAGACGTGCTTCTATTCATCGACAATATCTTTCGTTTTGTCCAAGCGGGATCAGAAGTATCCGCCTTATTAGGGAGAATGCCCTCTGCAGTGGGTTATCAACCCACCCTTAGTACAGAAATGGGTTCTTTGCAAGAAAGAATTACTTCCACCAAAGAGGGATCTATAACTTCGATCCAAGCAGTTTATGTACCTGCAGATGATTTGACCGACCCCGCTCCTGCCACGACATTTGCACATTTAGATGCGACTACCGTACTATCAAGAGGATTAGCTGCCAAAGGTATTTATCCAGCAGTAGACCCTTTAGATTCAACGTCAACTATGTTACAACCTGGGATCGTTGGCGAGGAACATTATGAAACTGCGCAAAAAGTTAAGCAAACTTTACAACGTTACAAAGAACTTCAGGACATTATAGCTATCCTGGGGTTGGACGAATTATCCGAAGAAGATCGTTTAACTGTAGCAAGAGCACGAAAAATTGAGCGTTTCTTATCACAACCCTTCTTCGTGGCAGAAGTCTTTACCGGTTCTCCGGGAAAATATGTTGGTCTCGCGGAAACAGTTAGGGGGTTTCAACTGATCCTTTCCGGAAAATTAGACAGTCTTCCTGAGCAGGCCTTTTATTTGGTGGGTAACATCGATGAAGCTACCGCGAAAGCTATGAACTTAGAAGGGGAGAAGAAATGACCTTAAATCTTTGTGTACTGACTCCTAATCGAATTATTTGGGATTCAGAAGTGAAAGAAATCCTTTTATCCACTAATAGTGGCCAAATTGGTGTATTACCAAATCACGCCCCTATTGCCACAGCTGTGGATATAGGTCTTTTGAGAATACGTCTCAACAACCAGTGGTTAACGGCGGCTCTAATGGGTGGTTTCGCTAGAATAAGTAATAATGAGATCACTATTTTAGGAAATGATGCGGAGATGAGTACTGACATTGATCCGCAAGAAGCTCAACAAGCTCTTGAAATAGCTGAAGCTAACTTGAGTAGAGCTCAGGGTAAGAGACAGGCAATTGAGGCGAATCTAGCTCTCAGACGAGCTAGGACACGAGTAGAGGCTGTGAATGTTATTTCAACATAATCAAACGAAGTTCTTTATTATACACCACAATTTACACCACATTTTGATTGAACACAATCAAATCTAGATGATACAATGAAAAAAGAAGATGGGTAGAGAAACTTATTAGATACCAGAATCCATGGTATCTAATAAGTTCTACCTACTATTGGATTTGAACCAATGACTCCTGCCGTATGAAAGCAATACTCTAACCACTGAGTTAAGTAGGTTATTTATCATCACAAAAAAAGGACCCGTCGTCTCCGGGATTATAGGTGGAATATTATTTCTAAGCAATACCAATCCGCTAACAGTAAACGGATCAGAGAGCTATGATGTGGGGTCCTATCTTGACAAGAAATTATCTATATGTTAAGATATCTATGACAAGGGCTATAGCTCAGTTAGGTAGAGCACCTCGTTTACACGTGCGCCAATGCTTTTCAAAGGAGCCCATTATGCAATGAACATAATTGATCTTATTGAGAAATTGATGTCTTACTCCATAGATTCGAGGGAACAATAGCCTGACAAATATTTGGTTCGGTCCGATTCGAGTACGAATTCGGGTGACAAATCAAATAGAATTCACAATTGATTTGTTAATTGATAAGGTAAATACCCAATCCATTCAATGCTAGGCCTAATGAGTATAAGGGACTCAAAAGAACCTCTTTTCGTCTTATGAACTTTAAGGTGTATGAAGTCTCATATTTGACTCTTGCTGCGGAACGATAGAGACTCCATTTAACTTAGGTTGATCTAGGCCGGAGGCAGACCTAAGTCAAGGCAACCCTTCTTTGAAACACTTTGGTATTGCTCCTAGATCAGAATACAAATACTGAATCGAAGAGCACATGGAGCCATCTTATTATCTTCCTGTAAAGAAAAAATATGGTGGACTAACTGATCTTTACATTAATCAGTTGATGAAAGAGCCCAATGCAACAAAATGCATGTTGGGTCTTTGAAACAGTTCGAATCATTTTGATAATAATCAGTTTGATCTGTTTTACCGAGAAGGTCTACGGTTCGAGTCCGTATAGCCCTAACACATTTCATTTTTTTTTTTTTTGTTTTTTGTATAGACATTCTATTTTAGTTTAGTATAGTTTTCATTTCCTCATTAGTACTTGTTTATGGATTGACAGATTCCTTTGTCCATAGAAATGAAAGCATTACCACATGTCCATGTCAATACATAAGGACAGGAAAATAAAAAAAATAATTCATTCCAAAAGATCCAATCACGATTTGCAAAATCTCGGATAAAATACCTATCCTTTTTCATTAATCTTCATGGATGAATTACATATGACTTTTTTCCTGCCCATGATCAAAAAGTTACTGATATATTTTTGTTTTGGTATACCCAATCCCAGTCAATTTATGAAGTGAAAATCGTGACATGATCCTTTCTAAAAACTTCATTCTGACCCAATCAAGTCGAATACAATACTTAAGTTACACGGATCTAGTAGTACCTATTCTTTTGTTGGTCTTGTATTTGTAGGAGTCCTCCGACTCCGACTAATTAGTTTTTGGCCGAACAATAATCAAATTGGTTGTTTCAAATATAATGCAGAGATAATGAATTGGTCCCTAATGTATCAATGTTCCTTCTTCTCTATTCTATGAGTTGGGTCGGTTTGGGGATTTGGTCTATCGAATTGTTCAACGATGTGTGATTCTTTCTTTTCTATTAGAAGTATCTTATGTAGATCATTTATCATTCCACTGATGACTGATTCTATCACTCTGCGCTATCTTTCATTGTGTAGTGTAAGTTTGCTTCAAAACAAACCCTTTTGTAAGGAAACCCAACTCATCGGTTGGTCTTACTAAGTGTTATTGCCATAACAAGTATTTTTGTTCTTCCCAAATCGCGGTCTTTCTTTAGTACTCGATTCTTTTTATTTCTGAGAGGATCCGCGAGTATAGTACAGATTCCAAGTTTCGAATTTTTTTGGTATAGAAAGATATGAGTTGTTATATGTAAAGGTTCCTTGCAACTCAACGAATCAATAAAGTAAAGAAAATAGAGATGAAATCTAGGATCAAGGAAGGGAGATAAAATAGAATATAATCGTTCGATGTATTAGATTATATTTATGTATTCCTATCGAATCAATAGAAGCAACGATTTTCTACCCGAATTTTAATGAAAAGAATACTTCAAGTAGAATATGCTAGAAATCCCTAGTCATTTTACCCCAATGGAAATGAAATTCGAATATTCGAATAGAAATAAATATATAATATAGATAAATTAAATTGGAAATTCGAAATAAATTCTAAATAAAATTAACTAAACTATAAAAACAAAAACATAGTTATACTAATATGATAGATATTATTAGTATTATTTATTACTATTATAATATAATTATAGTATATAAATATACTATTTTAGTATTTGTATTTAATTACTTTATTCTATTTAGTGTATTTTGTTTTTAGGGAGAAACCGAGACAAAGTAAGAGAGTTTTGTTTATGTAAGAGTATCCTATGTCTACACTATATGTAAATGGAATCGAAATGCAAAATAAATATAAGTGGGGTTCCGTTGTATGAATCTTTAAACAAGACATGCCTTATAGAAAACATAGAAAACAAACTCTAAACTATGCGGATTTGATCAAAAAATTTTCTTTTTTCGTCTAAGAAGTTCTGGATGAATTGACAATTTCAATTCAAATCGAATAATTCAGCCTATTCCACATTAATAGGTCCACATTAATAGGAGTATATTTATGTTTCTGCTTC